AGTCCTACTCATGGCGACCTGGTCGAGTTGGGAGAAGCCGTAGGTATTATTGCGGGTCAATCAATTGGGGAACCGGGGACTCAACTAACATTAAGAACTTTTCATACCGGCGGAGTATTCACAGGTGGTACTGCCGAACATGTACGAGCTCCCTCTAATGGAAAAATAAAATTTGATGAGGATTTGGTTCATCCCACACGTACCCGTCATGGGCATCCTGCTTTTCTATGTTTTATAGACTTGTATGTAACTATTGAGAGTCGAGATATTCTACATAATGTGAAAATTCCAACAAAAAGCTTGATTTTAGTTCAAAATGATCAATATGTAGAATCAGAACAAGTGATTGCCGAGATTCGTGCCGGAACGTCCACTTTTCATTTTAAAGAGAGGGTTCGAAAACATATTTATTCTGAGTCAGAAGGAGAAATGCACTGGAGTACTGATGGCTATCATGCGCCCGAATATCCATATAGTAATGTTCATCTATTACCAAAAACAAGTCATTTATGGATATTAGCAGGAGGTCTATGCAGATCCAATATAGTGTCTTTTTCACTCCACAAGGATCAAGATCAAATGAATGCTAATTCTTTTTCTCTCGAAGAAAGATATATCTTTGATCTCTCACTGACTAATGATCAAGTAAGACATAAATTGTTGGAGACTCTTGTTAAAAAAGATAGGGAAATTCTTGACTATTCAAAACCTTATCGAATCATATCCAAGGGTCATTGGAATCTCATAGAGCCTTCTACTTCTATTCGTCAAGAGAATTCCTTGGCAAAAAAGCGAAGAAATAGATTTGTGATTCCCTTACAATATGATAAAGAACAAGAAAAGAAACTAATACCCTGTTTTGGTATTTCGATTAAAATACCTATAAATGGTATTTTACGTAGAAATAGTATTCTTGCTTCTTTTGATGATCCGCGATACAGAAGAAGCAGTTCGGGAATTACTAAATATGGGATTGTCGAAGTAGATTCAATCGTAAAAAAAGAGGATTTGATTGAGTATCGAGGAGCAAAAGAATTTCGTCCGAAATACCAAATGCAAATGAAAGTAGATCGATTTTTTTTCATTCCCGAGGAAGTGCATATCTTACCCGGATCTTCGCCCATAATGGTCCGGAACAATAGTATCGTTGGAGTAGATACACGACTTGCTTTAAATAGAAATATAAGAAGTCGAGTAGGTGGATTAGTCCGAGTGGAGAGAAAAAAAAAAAGTATGGAACTGAAAATCTTTTCTGGAGATATTCATTTTTCTGGAGAGGTGGATAAAATATCTAGGCACAGTGGCATTTTGATACCACCAGGAATGGAAAAAAAAGATTCTAAAGGATCAAAAAAATTGAAAAATTGGATCTATGTCCAACGGATTACACCTACCAAAAAAAAGTATTTTGTTTTGGTTCGGCCCGTAGTCACATATGAAATAGCTGATGGGATAAATTTAGCAACACTTTTCTCTCAGGATCTCTTGCAGGAAAAGGATAATGTCCAACTTCGAATTGTCAATTATATACTTTATGGAAATGGCAAGTCAATTCGAGGAATTTCTCACACAAGTATTCAATTAGTTCGGGCTTGCTTAGTATTGACTTGGGACCAAGAAAAAAAGAGTTCTATAGAAGAAGAGGTTCATGCTTCTTTTGTTGAAATAAGGACAAATGATCTGCTTCGTGATTTCATCCGAATTGAGTTAGTAAAGTCCACTATTTCGTATACCGTAAAAAGGTATGATATGGCAGGTTCGGGATTTCTTTCCAATAATGGATTAGATCGTACCCATATCAATCCTTTTGATTCCAAGGTGAAGATTCAATCATTTCCCCAACATCAGGGAACTCTTGGTACGTTGTTGAATCGAAATAAGGAATGCCAATCTTTCCTAATTTTGTCATCATCCGATTGTTCTCGAATTGGCCCCTTCAATACTTCGAGATATAATAATGCGACAAAAGAATCGGATCCCATGACTCCAATTAGAGATTTGTTGGGTCCTTTAGGTACTATTGTGCCTAAAATAGTAGATTTTCGTTCATCTTACTATTTAAGAACTTATAATCAAGTCTTTTTAAAGAACTATTTTTTACTTGAAAATTTTCAACAGACTTTCCAAGTGCTTCAAGTACTTCCATTTCAATACTGTTTCCTAGATGAAAATAGTAGGATTTATAATCCCGATCCATGCAGGAACATCATTTGGAATTCATTCCATTTGAATTGGTGTTTTCTCCATCACGATTCTTGTGAAGAGGCATGGACAATAATTAGCCTTGGACAATTCCTTTGTGAAAATGTATGTCTATTTAAATACGGATCACGCATAAAAAAATCTGGTCAAATTTTAATTGTTCATGTTGACTCTTTAGTTATAAGATCAGCTAAGCCCTATTTGGTCACTCCAGGAGCAACTGTTCATGGCCATTATGGGGAAACCTTTTATGAAGGAGATACATTAATTACATTTATATATGAAAAATCGAGATCTGGTGACATAACGCAAGGTCTTCCAAAAGTGGAACAAATCTTAGAAGTTCGTTCAATTGATTCAATATCGATGAACCTCGAAAGAAGAGTTCAAGGTTGGGACGAACGTATCCGAAGGATTCTTGGGATCCCCTGGGGATTCTTGATTGGAGCTGAACTAACCATAGCCCAAAGTCGTATCTCTTTGGTTAATAAGATCCAAAAGGTTTATCGATCCCAGGGGGTACAGATCCATAATAGACATATAGAGATTATTGTACGTCAAGTAACATCAAGAGTTTTGGTTTCAGAAGATGGAATGTCTAATGTTTTTTTACCCGGGGAATTTATTGGATTGTTGCGAGCAGAGCGAGCAGGGCGCGTTTTGGACGAAGCGATCTGTTATCGGGCAATCTTATTGGGAATAACGAAATCATCTCTGAATACTCAAAGTTTCATATCCGAAGCGAGTTTTCAAGAAACTGCTCGAGTTTTAGCAAAAGCTGCTCTACGAGGTCGTATTGATTGGTTGAAAGGCCTGAAAGAGAACGTTGTTCTGGGGGGGATTATACCGGTTGGTACCGGATTCAAAAAATTAGTACATCGTTCAAAGCAAGACAAAAACATTCATTTGAAAATCAAAAGTAAGAATCTATTCGAGTTGGAAATGAGAGATATCTTGTTACACCATAGAGAATTATTTTGTTCTTGTGCCCCAAACACTTTCCATGAGACATCAGACCAATCATTTACGTAATGGAATTTACTAATTCCTAACAAGAGGTTCATTCTTTTTACTTTCACTCTCTGGTCCGATTATGGATTTCGTAATCAATGAAATAAAAAATAATAAAGAATGAAATTCATGGTTTGGGTCGTAGATCAATGGTCAATCCTGGTAGAAGGTTCCGTCGGAACAATTATTTATTTCACAAGGTACTGAATCTCTTTGAAAAAGAAAAAATAAAAAGAGAAAGTGTGGGAAAATGGGAAGACGATATTGGAACATCAAATTGGAAGAAATGATGGAAGCAGGAGTTCATTTTGGTCATGGTACTAATAAATGGAATCCTAGAATGGCTCCTTACATCTCTGCAAAGCGTAAAGGTATTCATATTACAAATCTTACTATAACTGCTCGTTTTTTATCAGAAGCCTGCGATTTAGTTTTTGATGCAGCAAGCAGGGGAAAAAAATTCTTAATCGTTGGCACCAAAAAGAAAGCAGCGGATTTAGTAGCATCAGCAGCAATAAGGGCTCGATGTCATTATGTTAATAAAAAATGGCTTGGTGGTATGTTAACGAATTGGTCTACTACAGAAACAAGACTTCAGAAGTTCCGGGACTTAAGAGCAGAACAAAAGATGGGGAAACTCAATCGTCTCCCCAAAGGAGATGCAGCAATGTTGAAGAGAAAGTTATCTACCTTGCAAACATATCTGGGTGGGATCAAATATATGACGGGATTGCCCGATATTGTAATTATCGTTGATCAGCAAGAAGAATATACGGTTCTTCGAGAATGTGTCATTTTGGGTATTCCGACGATTTGTTTAATCGATACAAATTGTGACCCAGATCTTGCAGATATTTCTATTCCGGCCAACGATGATGCTATAGCTTCGATTCGATTGATTCTTACCAAATTAGTATCTGCAATTTGTGAGGGCCGTTCTAGTTATATAAAAAATGGTTGATTATCTTATCATTAATCTTATCATTAAGAAGAAGAAGATTAGTTTGTTTTTGGTGAACTCTCTTTGATTGTTACTATTTTGGTTTGCATCTTTTGGAGTTTGAACTATGTTTTGAATATTGAATAATATTGAAAAGATCAAATGATTGGTATTTTTTTATGTGATTTCTCGGTATCCGAAATATATGATTCATAACTTCAATTCATGAATGAACATAGATTAATTGAGAAAGAGATGGTTGAATCAAAATAATTACTTTTTTGAAGTTCGATTTCTGTTAGAGGACAATATGAATGTTATACCATGTTCCATTAAAACACTTAAAGGGTTATACGATATATCAGGTGTAGAAGTAGGCCAACATTTATATTGGCAAATAGGAGGTTTACAAATTCATGCCCAAGTACTTATCACTTCTTGGGTTGTAATTGCTATCTTATTAGGTTCAGTCATCATAGCTGTTCGGAATCCACAAACCATTCCGACCGACGGTCAGAATTTCTTCGAATATGTCCTTGAATTTATTCAAGACTTGAGCAAAACTCAGATTGGAGAAGAGTATGGTCCTTGGGTTCCATTTATTGGAACGATGTTCCTATTTATTTTTGTTTCTAACTGGTCAGGTGCTCTTTTACCTTGGAAAATCATAAAGTTACCTCATGGGGAGTTAGCTGCGCCCACGAATGATATAAATACTACTGTTGCTTTAGCTTTACCCACGTCAGTGGCATATTTCTATGCGGGTCTTAGCAAAAAAGGATTGGGATATTTCGGGAAATACATTCAACCAACTCCAATACTTTTACCAATTAATATTTTAGAAGATTTCACAAAACCTTTATCTCTTAGTTTTCGACTTTTCGGGAATATATTGGCTGATGAATTAGTGGTTGTTGTTCTTGTTTCTTTAGTGCCTTCAGTAGTTCCTATACCTGTCATGTTTCTTGGATTATTTACAAGTGGTATTCAAGCTCTTATTTTTGCAACTCTGGCTGCGGCTTATATAGGTGAATCCATGGAGGGTCATCATTGACTAACTTTCGAAATAGTCTTTTTTGAAGCTTATCCAAATTTAAGCAATGCGGGGGGTTCAATATAATCCACTGGGTTGGAGAAGAAAATGCAAATAGCTACATGTATGTATATATGAAGAAAGATAGATGATATTGCAGGATTTGGAAGAGAAAGAAGGGTTGGGGATCCTACTACATATATGTATATGTAATGCCTATGAGTATCAATCCTTGTGTATGTTTCGAAGAATGGTTACAGAATACGATTTCATAGAAGAAAAAGTGCAGGTGATTTACGTTATGGAAGAATAAAAGTATATGTTATTTACTAGTTAGATAGTAATTACCCCTATCTCTTTGTTTCTAGCCCACTGCATTTAGATGGATTCCCATATCAGTCCTTTTTCTATTTTGTCTGTGATTGTGAATTGAATGAAAGAGAAAGAATAGAATAGCTTATAAACAAGGAAACGCAATGACTAAAACCGTATACATATCTATTTACATAAGGTAGAAAGGAAAAACGGCATATCGAAGTAGTTCTGAAAATTCAGTAATATTCTGAATTCCATTTGGAGTTTTTAGCTACTTTGACCCGATAGATTTTAGTGATAAAGATCAAAAAAGGAAAAATAAGTGTAGTAAAGTAAATAGTAAAAGTAGAAGTAGAAAAAGAAGTAGATTAAGTACTAATTCATTGGTTGGTTGTATCATTAACCATTTCTCTTTTTGGTGCGAGGAACTTACCATGAATCCACTTATTTCTGCCGCTTCCGTTATTGCTGCTGGATTGGCTGTAGGGCTTGCTTCTATCGGACCTGGGGTTGGTCAAGGTACTGCTGCGGGCCAAGCTGTAGAAGGTATTGCGAGACAACCAGAAGCAGAGGGTAAAATACGAGGTACTTTATTGCTTAGTCTGGCTTTTATGGAAGCTTTAACAATTTATGGACTGGTCGTGGCATTAGCTCTTTTATTTGCAAATCCTTTTGTTTAATGTTTCATTTCATCGTAGAATAAAAATGTAAAAAAAAAAAAAAAGAAGAATAAAAACATAAACATAACTAAGAAATTTGAGAATTCTCAAATTAATAATAAGCGGAGTGATACAAAAAGAACTCTGTTCTTTGTTAGTCCTATCTATAAGGGGAAAGCATATGAAAAATATAACCGATTCTTTTGTTTCCGCGGGGCACTGGCCATCCGCTGGGAGTTTCGAGTTTAATACCGATATTTTAGCAACAAATCCAATAAATCTAAGCGTAGTGCTGGGTGTATTGATTTTTTTTGGAAAGGGAGTGTGTGCGAGTTGTGTATTTCAAAAATAGGTTGGATTTCACCGGCTGCACTTTCTTTATATTTATGGATTATTATTTATAACAGAAATAGGAACAAAGGGTGCACAATCTCGGCGAATTACTTCAGAATTGGATTTCATTCAGAAATCATATGTAAGAACCATAGCATTTCGTGACTAATTGGTAAATGAACTTTGATTCTCTATCAACCAATAATGTTGAGGTCTTTTACATGGTTAAAGATAAATTGTTTGAAGTCCAGGCACAGCATAGCATGGTACTCTTTCTACCGCTACGTTAGTACCAAAATGGTTTAAAAATGATAAAAAGAAAAAAGGAATAATTGGGAATTTATTCGATGTAGAACACTCATATGGATAAAATTATTTGAACAATTAACTGGAAAGATGGGTATCTTCCCCCCTTTTTTATCCACTGCCGAATCGACGACCTATGTATTGTATTTGTATAAAATTTCTTTGTATAAAAAAGAGAATTTTTTGGATGAAAAAAATCGAAATCTCATTCTAATAATAATGAGAATGAAGTAATGAAGTTCAGAATTATATTCAATTCTATTTCTATTCTATTAGAATTTTGATCTAATTTATCATAGCATATAAAGAAGAAAGAATAGAATTCTTTCTTCTTTAAAATCTTTTTTTTTTTCTTTTTGGAAATAAGTTGTAAATAAAGAACAAATAAAGAAACAACTTTGCTGACAATTTTGTATTTTTTGTCTGGTCTGAAGAGTCCTCCTAATATTCTGAGATCAGTTTCGATATCTTTGAATATGAACAGAAAAGAGAGGATAGGCTCATTCCATTCAAAGATATGGGAATGCCCATCAATCAAAGAAAAGATAAAAGAAACAATTGAGCGTGAGAGCCAAATGAATCGAAAGATTCATGTTTGGTTCGGGAAGAGATATTATAGCTGTGAAATGAATGGAAAAATAATCTACTTTCATTAAATGATTTATTAGATAAGCGAAAACAGAGGATCTTGAGTACTATTC